ATATCGATGCGCAAGATAAACATATTGATTTCACTTTAACTCTAGAACATATTTTAGACGCTATACAAGGTATTTTAGAAACTGTTTTTGATGATACCAAAGATGATTTTTATGATATCGATATGGAAGGTCTTTTGAATTATAGCGATATGGATGCGCAATATATTTTGATTTTGAATGATATCATCGATATCATCGATAGGTTGAACAATATCAATGATATCGATGCGCAAGATAGTTCTAATGATAGAGAAGATAGTTCTAACGATGGAGAAGATAGTTTGAATGATATCGATGCGGAAGATAGTGATTTCACTTTAGAAGATAGTTTGAATGATATCGAAGATAGTTCTAATGATATCGAAGATAGTTTGAATGATATCGATGCGCAAGATAGTTCTAATGATAGAGAAGATAGTTCTAACGATGGAGAAGATAGTTTGAATGATATCGATGCGGAAGATAGTTCTAACGATGGAGAGGGTAGTTCTAATGATGGAGAAGAGAGTTCTAATGATAGAAATACTGGAAATACTGTAGGGCACCCGGCGTGGGTTGTATGTAAGAATTGTCAGGAACCCAATTTGCGTACCTTTTTAAAAGACAACAGGAATATTTGTTATTCCTGTGAAAAGGATGTGAATGAGGGAGACGGTATTCAAAATCCTACTAATGATTTTGGTCATTTGTGGGTTGTATGTGAGAATTGTGACGAATTAAATTATAAGAGACTTTTAAGAAAAAGACTGAATATTTGTGAATCCTGTGAATGGCATTTGAAAATGAATAGTCCAGATAGACTAGATCTTTCGATCGATCCGGATACTTGGGGTGCTATGGACGAAGACATGGTCTCTATAGATCCCATTGAATTTCTTGAATTAATTTCAAATTCAGGGGACAAAAACGAAAATGAAAACGAAAATGAATACGAATACGAAAATGAATGCGAAAATGAATACGAAAACCAAAATGAAAACGAAAATGAAACCGAAAACAAAAATGAAACCGAAAACAAAAACGAAAATGAAAACAAAAACGAAAATGAAACCGAAAACAAAAACGAAAATGAAACCGAAAATGAAAACAAAAACGAAAATGAAACCGAATGCGAAAATGAAAACAAAAATGAATACGAAAATGAATACGAATACGAAAATGAATACGAAAACAAAAACGAAAATGAAACCGAAAACGAAAACAAAAATGAAACCGAAAACAAAAATGAAAACAAAAATGAAAACGAAAATGAAAACAAATACGAATGCGAATACAAATTTTATAAAGATCGTCTTGATGCTTATCAAACAAAGACGGGATTACCCGACGCTATTCAAACAGGCATAGGCGAACTAAATGGCATTCCCATAGCAGTTGGGGTTATGGATTTTGAGTTTATAGGAGGCAGTATGGGATCCGTAGTCGGGGAAAAAATCACCCGTTTGATTGAATACGCTACCAATCAATTTCTACCCCTTATTATAGTGTGTGCTTCCGGGGGGGCGCGCATGCAAGAAGGAAGTGTGAGCTTGATGCAAATGGCTAAAATATCCTCTGCTTTATATGATTATCAAACAAATAAAAAGTTATTTTATATATCAATCCTTGCATCTCCTACTACTGGTGGGGTGATGGCTAGTTTTGGTACGTTGGCTGATATCGTTATTGCCGAACCCAATGCTTGCATTGCGTTTGCGGGTAAAAGAGTAATTGAACAAACATTGAAGATAGAAGTACCCGAAGGTGTGCAAGAGACTGAATTTTTATTCGAGAAGGGATCATTCGACCTAGTCGTACCACGTAAGTTTTTAAAAACTGTTCTGACTGAGTTATTAAATATGCACGGTTTCTTTCCTTTGACTAAAAATGCAAATCAAAACCAAATCGAGGGCTAAGTTCAATTATTTGTAGCTTATTTGTAGCGAAGGAGTAGTTAGTTTATTCAGAATTAAAGGAAATAGGAATTTTGTTTGGCGACCTAAGATCTAATTGTACAAAGATGAATAAGTTGATTTATTTAGCTCTACGTTTTATTCTATATCCTCACTTAGATATAGATATATAGATACTTAGATCTATACTAAGGATTGAATATAGTTATAGTTAAATAATAATGCAAATTCTGAATTATAATTATTATAAGATATCTTTATTTATAAATAATAATAACAGGTACGAACAATAAATCGAGGTACCCCATTCTATGAACCTTCCCGCTTTTTTTGTGCCTTTAGTAGGCCTAGTTTTTCCGGCAATTGCAATGGCTTCTTTATCTCTTCATGTTCAAGAAAACAAGATTGTTTAGACCTGATGGACCCCATCTCTTCTATTTTTTTTTTCAAAAACTTAGACTTACATCATAACTAACACAGATATCTATTTAGCGAAATATGATATAACATGTGATTTCTGCCAAACATAAAGACATAAAGTAAAGGACTCTTATACCTGCAGAAACATAATAATATATGGGTAAATGAATTCTAGCCGTTTTCAAATCGACCAGGATCGCTGGATGGCTGAAATAAAAAGTCGTCGGATCTATATGTATAGTGGGATCATATGAAGGGTATGTTATTTTTTTAGTTTAGATTAGATCTAAGTAATTTGATGAATTACTCCTAAAGGTTCACATCAAACTAGTGCTAGTTGATGAGAGTTACTTCGGAAACAAAACAAAAAAGGTAAAGTCAAATTAATTTGAGGGTTTCTCTCGATTCCAATAAAATAAAATCGGATCAAGTATGAATTGGCGATCAGAACATATATGGATAGAACTTATAATGGAGTCTCGAAAAATAAGTAATTTCTGCTGGGCCTTTATCCTTTTTTTAGGTTCATTAGGGTTCTTATTGGTTGGAACTTCCAGTTATCTTGGTAGAAATTTAATATCTTTTTTTCCGTCTCAGCAAATCATTTTTTTTCCACAAGGTATCGTGATGTCTTTCTACGGGATCGCGGGTCTCTTTATTAGTTCCTATTTGTGGTGCACAATTTCCTGGAATGTAGGCAGCGGTTATGATCGATTCGATAGAAAGAAAGGCATAGTGTGCATTTTTCGGTGGGGATTTCCTGGAAAAAATCGTCGCATATTCCTCCGATTCCTTATAAAAGATATTCAGTCCATTAGAATAGAAGTTCAAGAGGGTATTTATGCCCGTCGTGTCCTTTATATGGACATCCGGGGCCAGGGAGCCATTCCCTTAACTCGTACTGATGAGAATTTGACTCCACGAGAAATTGAACAAAAAGCTGCTGAATTGGCCTATTTCTTGCGTGTACCAATTGAAGTATGAAGTATTTTGACAAAAAAAATGGGAAATGGGGGTTTGCAAAAATGCAAGAATCCTCTTTTTTTCTATAACATAACCTATAACCTAAGTGAAGTTTCATCAGAAGGGTCATTTCGAGCCAAAGCGGGCGGAACAATTACAAAACAGAATTATTTATTTTTGTCACTCGACGTTTTATTTTCTCCTTTCTTTTGTGTTCCTTAATAACCAAGACAAAAATAAGAAGTAGATTTCTTAATAATGATAACTAGCCAATTTCCGGCTTGTTTTGCTACTTTGAGTATTTCAATATCTTTCCCTCAATTATTATTATTCTACTATTCCTGTCTGTAGACAATCAGGGAATTTTTTTTTTTCTAATATTGGATATTGTGGATTCTTTCGTCTCAAAATTGGATTAATATTCATTACTTAAAACTTAAAGCGTTTCTTTCAGTCATTCATTGAAAGGAGACAGTTGTTTCGAATTTGCCCAATTGAGATATCGGGAAACTTGATTTTTTTAGTATTTCTTCATTGGAAATAGATTGATTTTTAGTCAATTTCTCTAGTCTTTCGAGATTAAAAGACTAATCAAAAAATCACAAATAAAATAGATTAAATTAATAGGTTCCATACCTTGTCTAGAACTCATGCGTGAAAGAAGGATTCGATCACATAGAGTCGACGAATGAAGTGGGTTGATTAACACTTCATAGATGAAAAAATGGCAAAAAAGAAAGCATCCACTCCTCTTGTATATATAGTATTTTTGACTTGGTGGCTTTCTCTCTCATTTAAAAAAAGTCTGGAATCTTGGGTTACTAATTCGTGGAATGCCGGGCAATCCGAAATTTTTTTGAATGATATTCAAGAAAGGGGTATTCTAGAAAAATTAATAGAATTAGAGGAACTCCTCGTCTTGGACGAAATGATCGAAGAATACTCGGAGACACGTCTACACAAGCTTCCTATACCTCTAGGAATACAAAAAGAAACGATCCAATTAATCAAGATACACAACGAAGATCGTATCCATACGATTTTTCACTTCTCAATAAACATAATCTGTTTTGTTATTCTCAGTGGTTATTCTATTTTGGGTAACGAAGAACTTGTTATTCTTAACTCTTGGGCCCAGGAATTCCTATATAACCTAAGCGACACAGTCAAAGCTTTTTGTATTCTTTTATTAACCGATTTATGTATCGGATTCCATTCACCCCACGGTTGGGAATTACTGATTGGCTCTGTCTACAAAGATTTTGGATTTGTTCAGAATGATCAAATAATATCGGGTCTTGTTTCCACTTTTCCAGTGATTCTTGATACAGTTTTTAAATATTGGATTTTTCGTTATTTAAATCGCGTATCTCCGTCACTTGTAGTTATTTATCATTCGTTGAATGACTGATAACGGATCCACTCATATTAATCTAATCCAATTCGAAGGTTTGCAACTTTGTAGTTGTACATAAACAAAGCGTTGAAAATTTATGCTTTCTATTTTTACCCATCTTCAGGCTGAATCCTATATTATTCCAGTAACTAACAGAATCGTGGATAGGGAACTATATTAGTGACTTACCCCATCTATTGTAGAAATTTTGGTATCAACGGTTGAACCATGAAAACTAGAAATACTTTTTCTTGGATAAAGGAACAGATTACTCGATCTATTTCCGTATCCCTCATGATATATATCATAACTCAGACGGCCATTTCAAA